TCGGGATAAATCTGTCCCCGTCCCCTGTTCCCGCCTACATATATGGGATATTTTAAGAAGTGAACATCCTTTTTACTAGCGGGGTCGGGAGAAAGAATAGGAAAGGTTATTTCACTATATTTCTGACCAGGAACAGGACCTATCACAAGAATATTTTTTTTTGTGGGGCGATAGCTCTGAAAAGACAGATTGCCTATCCTTTCTTTCATCTCGGGAGAAATACGGTCGGGAGGAGCTAATTCAAATCCCTCGGGTAAAATAAGAACAGCCCCCACATTCAAACCCCCCTTTTTACCATTAGCAAGAACTTGTTTTAGTTGCATATCATACGGAATTCGAACAACTGCTTCAAATACAGTATCGGGGAGTACCGTTTGGGGAACCTCAATATCCACGGGCTTATTAGCTAAATGGCAATTGGCACATACAATACGCCCAGTCGCTTCTCTTGGATTTTCATAACCCTGTTGTGCAAAAATGGGATATGCATTTGAAATGTATGTCCGAGTTATTATATATATCATGAGCGATACGGAAATGAATCGAGTAATCTGTTCCTTTGTCCAAGAAAAGGTATTTCTAGTTTGCATGGTCCAATCATTGAGCCCAAAATTTCTACAATAAATTAGGTAGGTTGCTAGTATAGTTCCCTATCCACGATTCTGCTATGTACGGAAATAAGTTTACTCGAATATAATATAAGAGAAATCCTCTGGAGAAATAGACAGAGTAAGTACTTTTTTGAACGTTTTCTTTATTACTTCTTTATGTACAAAGTAACAAACATTATAATTGGATTAATAATTAATATCAGTGGATCATTTTTCAGTCATTCATTGAATGATAAATCACTACAAGTGATGGAGATACACGATTTAAATAATGGAAGATCCAATATTTGAAAATTGTATCTAAAATGACTGGAAAAGTGGAAACAAGACCAGATATAATTTGATCGTTATGAGCAAATCCAAAATCTTTGTAGATAGAGCCAAGCATTAGTTCCCAACCATGGGGCGAATGGAATCCAATACACAAATCCGTTAATAAAAGAATACAAAAAGCTTTTATCGTGTCGCTTACGTTATATAAGAATTCCTGAACCCAAGAGTTAAGAATAACAAGTTCTTCATTACCCAGAATTGAATAACCGCTTAGAATAATGAAACAGATTATATTTGTCGAGAAGTGTAAAATCATATGGATACGATCTTCATTGTGCATCTTGATCAATTGGATTGTTTCTTTGTGTATTCCTATACTAAGCTTTTGTAGATGTGGCTCCGGATATTCCTTTATCATTTCGTTCAACAGGAAGAGTTCCTCGAATTCTATGAATTGTTCTAGAATACTATTTTCTTGAATATCATTCAAGAAAGTTTCGGATTGCCTAGTATTCCACCAATTAGTAACCCAGGATTCTAGACTTTTATGAAATAAAAGAGAGATACACCCAGGCAAAAATACTATAGATGCAAGATATAGAAGGGGAATGAATGCTTTTTTTTTTTTCATTTTTTTCATCTGTGAATTCTTAATGAAGCCACCTCGTTTGTAAACTCTATGCGATCCAATATTTCTATCAAGCAATGAGTTCTATTACAAGGTATCTTTCCTATGAATCTATTCACTGTTTTTTATTTGTGATGTATTGGTTATGATTAGTCCTTGAATCTATAAAGAATATCCAAATAGAATAAGAGTCCGCCTCAAATTCGAATGAAGAAATAATCAAAAATATTATTTTGTTTACTGATATCTCAATTGAGAAAATTCGCAGCAATTGTATTGTGTCCTTTCGATGAATGTCCCAAAGAGGCCCTTTCAAGTAATGCCGTATTTCGAGACGAGCTAACTTCCTTATTTATCAAAATATCAAATGTTTCAAAAAATTGGACCTAATCCCGAAATGGAATATTTTGATATAGGAGATGCCTCTATTATTTTTTTATTTTTTACCTCCTGATGAGAAATAATTTTCAGTTCATTTCAAAATACTTCAATCGGTACACGCAAGAAATAGGCTAATTCCGCAGCTTTTTGTTCAATTTCTCGTGGAGTCAAATTCTCATCAGTACGAGTCAAGGGAATAGCTCCCTGGCCTCGGATGTCCATATAAAGGACACGCCGGGCATAAATACCCTCTTTAACTTCTATTCTGATGGACTGAACATCTTTCATAAGGAATCGAAGGAAGATGCGACGATTTTTTCCAGGAAATCCCCAACGAAAAATACACACAATTCCTTCCTTTCTATCGAATCGATCATAACCACTACCTACATTCCAGGAGATTGTGCACCACAAATAGGAACTAATAAAGAGACCTGCGATGCCATAGAAAGACATGACGAGCCCTTGTGGAAAAAAAATGATTTGCTGAGACGGAAATAAAGATATCAAATTCCTACCAAGATAACTGGACGTTCCAACCAACAAGAATCCTAATGAACCTAAAAAAAGGATAAACGCCCAGCAGAAATTACTTGTTTTTCGAGACCCCGTTATAAGTTCTATCCATATATGTTCTGATCGCCAACTCATACTAGATCCGGTTGCATTTTATTGAAATTGAGAGAATAACCCCCCAAAAATTTGACTTTACTCTTTTTCCGAAGTAACTCTCATCAACTAGCACTATTCTGATGGGAACCTTTATGCATAATTCATCGAATTGGCTAGATGTAAAATACTAGTATCCCCTTTATATGATCTCCTATAGATAGAGATAGTGACATGCATTTCATTGACTTTCCATTTCAGAGATCTGCGGATCCCGATCTATTTTTAAATAGCTATAATTATTTTAAACATATAACATATTTCCACATGCATAAGAGCTCTTTCATTTACATTTAATTCATGTTCGGAAGAAGGCACATCTTATACGATATTCTACTAAATGGATATCCATTTTATGATCCATGTGTAATCTAAGTCTTTAAAAAAAATGGCTGAGATTGGGTCGCATCGGGTTTAAAAAATCTTGTTTCTTTGAACATGAAGAGATAAAGAAGCCATTGCAATTGCCGGAAATACTAGGCCCACTAACGGCACAAAAATAGATGGTAAGTTGAGAGTTGTCATAGAATGGGTACCTCGGTTTAATATTTGTACCTGTTATTCTTAATATTATATATTTTGAAATCTATTTTTAAATTCGTTATTAATTTTAAGTCGTATATAATTATACTATAAATGAGTATATAATAAGTGCAAGGAAGGTAGAACTAAACAAATGTACTTATTAATTTAATTTTTCTACATGGAATATATGTCTGATAAACTACCAGCTTGTTCGCCACAAAAAAGTAATTGACCTTAAAGGTCTACTTGATTCCATTTTTATTCGAAGGAAAGAAAGCGTGGAGCTGAAATAACTCATTCAGAACGCCTTTTAAAAGATTACGCGGTACGATTGTATCGAATAAGCCCTTATGGAATAAATATTCAGCCGCTTGTGAACCTTCAGGTACTGTCTTATTCAATGTTTGTTCAATTACCCGTTTACCCGCAAATGCAATGTAGGCATTGGGTTCAGCAATAATGATATCCCCCAACATACCAAAACTAGCCGTCACCCCACCAGTAGTAGGAGATGTAAGGATTGATATATAGAATAACTTTTTATTTGATTGATAATCATATAAAGCCGAAGATATTTTAGCCATTTGCATCAAACTCAAACTTCCTTCTTGCATCCGCGCGCCTCCGGAAGCACATACTAGAATAAGAGGTAGAAATTTATTGGTAGCATACTCGACCAACCGGGTGATTTTCTCGCCTACTACGGAGCCCATACTACCCCCCATAAACTGAAAATCCATAACCCCAATTGCTATAGGAATACCGTTTAGTTGACCTGTGCCTGTTTGAACAGCCTCAGTTAATCCTGTCTTTCTTTGATAAGAATCAATGCGCTCTTTATAAGGTTCCTCCTCCGAATGAAATTCAATGGGATCAAGAGAGACCATGTCTTCATCCAAAGGATCCCAAGTACCTGCATCAATCGAAAGCTCAATTCTATCTGAACTACTCATTTTCAAATGATATCCACATTGTTCACAAATATACATTTTTGGCTTAAAAAATTTCTTATAATTTAATCCATAACAATTTTCGCATTGAACCCACAAATGCCTGTATTTTTGAGTTACCTCGAGCTCATTAGAACTTGTAGTTAAATCACTACCATTCGTGCTAGTTATTATACTGGCATTCTTGTTTTCACTACTAGTTCCACTTTCACCACAAATGTAACTAGAAATGTAACTATCATTATCACTTAAAATGGAACTATCAATATGGATTTGAGAACGAAGATAACTGTCAATGCAACTATTAATATGATTACTCCAACTATATTTAGTATCATACATGTAATGATCACAGTGTGGATCCTCACCCTTAGATACATTATTCATATAACTAGAATTCCAATAACTATAAAAAGCACTTTCTACTGCATTCGGAAAAGAATGATAATTATCAATCTCAAACATAAGATTTTCAATATCAAAATATATGGAATAACTGTCCCCATTACTATCCTTAACTAAAAAAGTGTCATCAGCGATGAAATTACGAATGTCCCGAACGCTAAATAAATGATCAACATTATTGTAACTCGAACTGTTACTATCACTCCAAGGAGGAATGCTTTTATACGTATCCGTTAGAATTGGATCTTCACTTCCAGAGGTATTTTCAATAGGACCAAGACTTCCCATTGATTTACTTAGCCCACATCTGTATTCTAACTCCTCCTTAGCTAACATCGAATTGAACCGCCGTTTTTCCATAGAGCTTTCTTGCCCCCTATTTACATGTTACATGAAAATACAATAGATGAATAGTCATTCGACGAAAAATAATTTGAATATACCATTGCCTATCAGAATAAACATATCGATCCAATCACGAGGATTATTAACTAATAACAGATGAGTAGTGAAAATAAAAAACGATTCCATTTTGTGGGAATCCAGGATATCACTTCA